GTAGTAATCTGATGAATTGAGTTGTAGACACGAAAGCGTAAGAACTCAACGGATTCCCTTCTTTGTTTGTCTGATTTAAGTTAGAAGGTCCCGTTGAGTTCTTAATAATTATAATATTTTTTTATAAGTTCATTGACGAAGTTCTATTTACTCAACAAATTTTCCCCTCCTCTTTTGTTTGTCCACCACTTTTATAGTATACGTAATTATTAATTATTGTAATAGAATTTATAATATAAAAATTAATAAAATACGCAATAACTCCAAAAAACGTTCTGATACATCTGTAAAAAACAGAAACTAACACTAGGAATGTTTGACGAACAGTATAAAGAATCATTATTATTTCGACACAAGAAAAGGATTTTTCACACCCCTTTTCTTGTGTCGAAGACTAGGAAGACGAATAAACCCTCCCAGAAATACTTGCTCCCTTCATTTATATTTATCCGTTCTATTTCCCGTTTACTTTTGGATAGGATCTAGCCAAAGTGAAATGTATTAGAATGAAATGCATTTTTTACATTTCAATCTGACAATAGCAACATAGCCCCAATTTTGAAAAAAAAAAAAGAAGGGGTCAAGTCAAATAGTCTTTCTATATACTATGTCTAGGAATGTCGTACAAGGAATTACCGGCATCTCATAGAAAAAGAGTCTAAAAGAACAAAATTCTTTTTCTAATTTCATTTTTTATATAGATAGTTGCTAATGCTTTTTACAAACTTGATGTCGATAAATACGCCAGTCTAGAAATTCATTTCGGACAATTGAACCTTTTCGAACTGTTTCTTTTTAAGAACCAAAAAGATTTGTGCCAAAATCACAGATGCGAAGAAGAACAAAAGACCTTGTACACGTAATGGATCTTGAAGTACTATTTCTGCATCTCCCTGACCAAATCCGCCCACATTAGGATTACTTGTCAACGGTTGATCCAATTTGATAGATTCACCTTCTGAAACAAGAAGTTCTGGCCCCGGAGGGATAATATCAACCACTTGACGTCCATCGGATGCATCCGCTATGGTTATTTCGTATCCCCCCTTTTCTTTTCGTAGGATTTTGCTTACTATACCTGATGCTGTAGCATTATAAACTGTATTGTTACTCTTGCTCCCATCAGGATAAATTTGGCCCCTTCCTCTGTTTCCGCCTACGTATATAGGATATTTTAAGAAGTGAATGTCTTTCTTAGTAGCGGGGTCGGGGGAAAGAATAGGAAAGGTGATTTCACTATATTTCTGACCAGGAACAGGGCCTATGACAAGAATATTTTTTTGGTTGGGGCGATAACTCTGAAAAGACAGATTGCCCATCTTTTCTTTTATCTCGGGGGAAATACGATCGGGAGGGGCTAATTCAAAACCCTCTGGTAAAATAAGAACAGCCCCTACATTCAAACCCCCCTTTTTACCATTAGCAAGAACTTGTTTCAGTTGCATATCATAGGGAATTCGAACAACTGCTTCAAATACAGTATCGGGAAGTACCGCTTGCGGAACCTCAATATCCACTGGTTTATTAGCTAAATGGCAATTGGCGCATACAATACGTCCAGTGGCTTCTCGTGGATTTTCATAACCCTGCTGTGCAAAAATGGGATATGCATTTGAAATGGATGTACGAGTTATGATATATATCATGAGCGATATGGAAATAGATCGAGTAATCTGTTCCTTTATCCAAGAAAAAGTATTTCTAGTTTGCATGGTCCAACCATTGATCCCGAAAATTTCTACAATAAATTGGGGTAGGTCACTAATGGAGTTTCCTATCCACGATTCTGTTATTTACTGGAATAATAATAATTTGACTGGATTAATATATAGGAATATAGGATGAATCTCCGGGATGGGTAGAAATATAAAGTTTTTTTCAATGCTTTGCTTATGTACAACTGCAAAGTAATAAGAAACATTATAATTAGATTAGGTAGATAATTTTTCAGTCATTCATTGAATGATAAATCACTACAAGTGACGGAGATACGCGATTTAAATAACGGAAAATCCAATATTTTAAAATTGTATCTAGAATGACTGGAAAAGTGGAAACAAGGCCAGATATAATTTGATCATTATGAACAAATCCAAAATCCTTGTAGACAAAGCCAATCAGCAGTTCCCAACCATGGGGCGAATGAAATCCGATACATAAATCAGTTAATAAAAGAAGAGAAAAAGCTTTTATTGTGTCACTTAAGTTATATAGGAATTCCTGAGCCCAAGAGTTAAGAATAACAAGTTCTTTATTACCCAAAATAGAATAACCACTTAGAATAATGAAACAGATTATATTTGTCGAGAAGTGCAAAATCGTATGAATACGACCCTCATTGTGTATCTTGATTAATTGGATTGTTTCTTTGTGAATTCCTATACGAAGGTTTTGTAGATGTGTCTCCGAGTATTCCTTGATCATTTCCTCTAAGAGGAGGAGTTCCTTTAATTCTTTGAATTTTTCTAGAATACTATTTTCTTCAATATCATTCAAAAAAGTTTCGGATTGCCTAGTATTCCACCAATTTGTAATCCATGATTCCAGACTTTTTTGAAATGAGAGCGAAATCCACCAAGGCAAAAATACTATAGATGCAAGATAGAAAAGAGGAGTTAATGCTTTCTTTTTTGCCATTTTTTCATCTGTGAATTGTTAATGAATCTTATTCGTCGACTTTATGTAATCTAATATTTCTCTCACGCATCAGTTCTATTACAAGTTATCGAATCTATGAATCTATTCACTCTTTTTTATTATTATTTTTTTTTTTTTATTGTTCCATATATGTCTGCTTTGACTCGAATGGATGTTCTGAAGAAATTTCAATTAAGTTATGTTATAGAAAAAGAGGATTCTTGCGTTTTTGCCCTCCTGCTGAGAAAGCATGCATTTGTCGGCTCATTTCTTAAAATACTTCAATTGGTACACGCAAGAAATAGGCCAATTCAGCAGCTTTTTGTTCCATTTCCCGTGGAGTAAAATTCTCATCAGTACGAGTCAATGGAATGGCTCCCTGGCCTTTGATATCCATATAAAGGACACGACGCGCATAAATACCCTCTTTAACTTCTACTCTGACGGACTGAATATCTTTTATAAGAAATCGGAGGAAGACCCGACGATTTTTTCCAGGAAATCCCCAACGAAAAATACACACTATTCCGTCTTTTCTATCAAATCGATCATAACCACTACCTACATTCCACGAAATTGTGCACCACAAATAAGAGCTAATAAAAAGACCCGCGATCCCATAGAAAGACATCACAATTCCTTGTGGAAAAAAAACGATTTCCTGAGACGGAAATAAAGATATCAAATTTCTACCAAGATAACTCGAGGTTCCAACCAACAAGAATCCTAATGAACCTAAAAAAAGGATAACAGCCCAGCAGAAATTACTTGTTTTTCGAGCCCCTGTTATAGGTTCTATCCATATATGTTCTGATCGACAACTCATACTTGATCCAGTTGCTTTTTTTTGGAATTGAGAGAATACCCCAAATGAATTTTACTTTAGTCCTTTTGTTTCCGAAGTAACTCGCATCAACTAGCACTAGTTTGATGTGAACCTTTAGGAGTAATTCATTAAATTGGTTAGATCTAAACTAATAACATACCCTTCGTATGATCTCACTAAAGATAGCCACATGCATATAGATAGACCAACTTTACAATTCAGCCGTCCGCCAATTCGGGTCTATTTGAAAATAGCTAGAATATAGCATTTTGGGAGATTTTCGTCGGAAGACGCTTATACCATATTTTGCTAAAAGGATATCTGTGTTATGATACAAGCGTCAGTTTAAAAATGAGATTTTGTGCCCTCGGCTCTAAACAATCTTGTTTTTTTGAACATGAAGAAATAAAGAAGCCATTGCGATTGCCGGAAATACTAGGCCTACTAAAGGGACCAAAACAGAGGGAAAGTTAAGAGTTGTCATAGAATGGGTACCTCGCTTTACTATTTGTACCTGTTATTATTATTTAGATTTTATATTTATAGAATATAAAGATATTATATATAAAGATATCTTATATCTTATTATAAGTATAATTTGATAATTCTAAATTGGAATTATTATTACTTAATATCTCTCTAATCTATTCTAATTCTAAATTCTAAATGAGTATATAATGTAGTTTTTCATCCCTCTACATGAAAGATTTGAAAGGATATGGATGAGATATTATTTGATTCATTTTTTTCTCTTGTCTTCAAATTGAATTTACTAAGCAAAAAGTTTCTTAAAAATGAATTAGATTCTATTTATTTAGTTTTATATATTAAAGGGTTTGTTAGAATCCCATCCAGCAGGGATTCTTAGTCAAAATAGGATTATCGTAAGGTATAGAAAGATAAAATTCTATTATTCCGATAAACTAATTACTTGTTTGCTCAAAATAATTCAACTGCATGTTCTAATTTTGATTCAAAGGAAAGAAAGTGTGGAGTTGAAATAACTCACTCAGAACGCTTTTTAAAGGATTACGTGGTACGATTAGATCGAATAAGCCCTTCTGGAATAAATACTCAGCCGCTTGTGAACCTTCGGGTACTGTTTTATTTAATGTTTGTTCAATTACTCTTTTACCCGCAAAGGCAATGTAGGCATGGGGTTCGGCAATAATGATATCCCCCAACATACCAAAACTAGCTGTCACCCCGCCGGTAGTAGGAGATGTAAGGATTGGTACATAGAATAACTTTTTATTTGATTGATAATCATATAAAGCAGCAGATATTTTAGCCATTTGCATCAAGCTCAAACTTCCTTCTTGCATGCGTGCCCCTCCGGAAGCACACACTATAATAAGAGGTAGAAATTCTTTAGTGGCGTATTCAATCAAACGGGTAATTTTCTCCCCAACTACGGATCCCATACTACCCCCCATAAACTGAAAATCCATAACCCCAATTGCTACGTTAATACCGTTTAATTGCCCTATACCTGTTTGAATAGCCTCGGTTAATCCTGTCTTTCTTTGATAAGAAT